ATATTTGGACGTTCTCTTATAGACCAAACAGAGTAATTGACGTTTCATTCATTAGGTGGGCTAAAAAAAAATTAGAGGGTTCATTGAAATTCTCAAATTTTGAAGATACTTTTTTGGATGATCCGAGCCAATAGGATGAAATTAAAAGGATGAAATTAAAACAGTTCCACATCATGAACTATGTACCGCGCACATCATTTAGAAGGGCTCTAGAAAGTAACATAGGAAGAAATAAAGAAATAGAATATGAAAAATAGACTGAAATAATATTCTATTTGTACTGTATCTGAGATCAATCTTGGCTATTCCCGCCCCTCACCTAGACTCTGCTTTTTGGTCTTTCAACTAAACAATTGAAATTTACACTTTCGACTATGAATGAAGTCGTAACATTTTTTTTACTGGCGGAGACACGAACAAATAAAAAAGTAAGAAGAAACAAAATTTAATTCGCTTCTTTTGTATACTTTAAATACAAAAAATACACAATATCCATCGTTTCTTTTACCCGTTTTAGATACATAAAACTTAATTAGTAAGGGGTATAGCTACGACACTTAGATGGATAAGTATGTATCATGATCTATAACTAGAACACTGAATATGTATGTCGACCCATATCAATTAATTTGTAAAATATATACTCATACAAATTACTCATGTGCCAGGAACCAGATTTGAACTGGTGACACGAGGATTTTCAGTCCTCTGCTCTACCAGCTGAGCTATCCCGACCATTCACGACGCATCATCCTCATTTTATTTTAATATAGGACTGGGGTCTCTGTCAATTAAAAAAATGAAAAGATATTATAAAGTAATATCCAGGCCCTGGTAGAATTTATTGTATTTTCAAAAAGAAAACTTTGTAAGTTTCAATACAGTACAAATAATACAAATAATGATATGGATTGTTAATTATTTAAATTAATTACATTATTCAAAGATGCTCATTTGTACACGTATCATATATATCACATATAAGGCTTATGATGTGATAATAAAAAAAAATTTCCGCTCAGATCAGTTTGTGAAATAGTAGAGTGAGAATAACTGAGAACTATAAACAAACAATTTTGAATCACTAACAAAATGAGAAGATAAATAATTAGGGAGGCAACCAGGTCTTTTTGGGGATAGAGGGACTTGAACCCTCACGATTTCTAAAGTCGACGGATTTTCCTCTTACTATAAATTTCTTTGTTGTCGATATTGACATGTAAAACGGGACTCTATCTTTATTCTTAATCCGATTAAAAAATTCTTCAAAAATAAATTTATCGGACTATGATGGAGTGAATGTTTTGATCAATGAATATTTAATTCTTTTTTTTATATCATAGAAATAGATAGAAAAAAATTATAGAACCGGTTGGGGTCGTCATTAATCATTTTTAATAATTTGGCGATAGTATTTCAGTAAGTATACATCAGTAAGTATACATATGTATATCGGTTTATCTTTCATCTTTTCGGAAGTTTCGATGGAAGGATTCCTTTATGAACACAATGCAGCCAACTCCATCCATTTGTTAGAACAGCTTCCATTGAGTCTCTGCACCTATCCTTTATTTATTCTCGGTTTCTGAAACCTTTGTTTGTTTTCATAAAACGGGATTTGGCTCAGGATTGCCCATTTTTAATTCCAGGGTTTCTCTGAATTTGAAAGTTATCACTTGGTAGGTTTCCATACCAAGGCTCAATCCAATTAAGTCCGTAGCGTCTACCAATTTCGCCATATCCCCTTTTTTTGTGATGCGATTAGGATCACACACATCATGATGCCGTTTACTCTTTTTGTTCATTTCCTTTTCGATTATGATTATGCTAGACCCGTTGAATTCATTAGATATTGATTCTTGTATTGAAAAGTGTTTTCTCCGATTTGATTTCGTATCTATCTTCTTTCATTTTTATTGGAGACCATAGTTGGTCCAACCAGAAATTCAATATTCAATATAGATATATATCGCATAACATATATCTATTATATATATATATATGTATATATACATGTCCCTATTCCTATCATTTTTAGTGTGCAATTTTGAATACTTGAACGGTCGATTCTTTTGTTTTTTTTTTTCGTCTTAGGTTTCCCCTTTCCAAATGAAACCCTAGGAATGTTTTATTATGGTCTGGATTGCCCTTTTCTCTTCATATCCTTTTCTTAGGGCGGATCATAAAAAAAAAAAATTAGATTTTCCATTTTTATTCGTTTCTATAGTTGAATTTTTCTACATTTAGATCTATATCTACATTTAGATCTATATCATAGTTATTATGAAATAACTAAGAATAAACAGTTAATATCTCAGTAGTTTCCTAAATTAGTATACGTGTACAAGTTATGTTACGTGAGCCCGCTTAGCTCAGAGGTTAGAGCATCGCATTTGTAATGCGATGGTCATCGGTTCGATTCCGATAGCCGGCTTTTCTCCATTTTTTTTATTTCAAATTCTTTTTCTTTTTTATTTGTATAATACAATTATATATACAA